TAATTTTCCATCTCCAAGGAAAAACACTCCGATCTCCTATCAGAAAAATTCCTAATTCTCCTTTTGGTGCTTCGACTCTTACATAAAGTTCTTGCTTGGACAATTCAAAAGTAGGAGAAGGTTTTTTACTAATAAATCGATATTCAAAATTATTCCATTCAGGGTCTTTTATTCTATCAAAGCGGCGGCTTTCTAAATTCTCATAGGGTCCCCCTGGAATTCCTTCCAGAGCCTGCTGGATAATTTTTATAGATTCTGTCATTTCGCCAATTCGTACTAAATACCGAGCTAATGAATCCCCCTCTTTTTGCCATTGAATCTCCCAATCAAATTCCTCGTAACACTCATAACGATCAACTTTACGAAGATCCCATTGTATTCCGGAAGCTCGTAGCGTTGGTCCCGACAAACCCCAGTTTAGTGCCTCTTCTCCGCCAATAATGCCTACACCCTCAACCCGTTCTAAAAAAATAGGATTCCGTGTAATAAGCTTTTGATATTCAGCAACCCCGGTTAAAAAATAATCGCAAAAATCCAAACATTTATCTATCCAGCCATGAGGTAGATCAGCAGCGACTCCTCCAATACGAAAAAAATTATGCATCATGCGCATGCCGGTAGCCGCTTCAAATAGGTCATATATCAATTCTCGTTCTCGAAAAATATAGAAGAAAGGAGTCTGCGCCCCAATATCTGCCATAAAAGGACCAAGCCATAACAAATGGGAAGCGATACGACTCAACTCCAACATAATAGCTCTGATATAGCTAGCCCTTTTAGGTACTTGAATATTCCCTAGCTGTTCGGGCCCGTTTACGGTTATTGCTTCTGTGAACATAGTAGCTAAATAATCCCAACGTGTTACATAAGGCAAATATTGTATAATTGTTCGATTTTCCGCAATTTTCTCCATCCCTCTATGTAAATAACCCAATACTGGTTCACAGTTAATAACATCTTCACCATCGAGAGTAACGATCAGTCGAAGAACACCATGCATTGATGGGTGGTGAGGGCCCATATTGACTATCATGAGGTCTTTTCTTGTAGTTGGTGGAATCATAAGTTTTTCTCGAGTCATTCTTCCATGCATTGCTGAAAGTAAAAAGAAAGAAGTTCATCAAAATTTAAACGACTAGGCTCAAACGGTCTCACGCTTCAAAATTAACGAGTTTTTATCTCTCGAATATCCAACTCCCCAATTAATTCTTTATAGCGCCCCCTATTTATTTTTGACAAATAGGCCAGCAGTCGTTGACGTTTTCCCAAAATTTTTCGCAAACCTCGCTGAGATGAAAAGTCCTTTTTGTGCAATTCCAAATGGGAAGTGAGTTTCCTTATTTTAGTGGTGAAACTGAATACTTGAAATTCAACAGATCCCCTGGTTTCTTTGTTTTCTTTTTGAGAAATAACCGAAATCGATGAATTTTTGACCATAAAAAAACGCCCCTTGCCCTTTTTACAGATATGGATTTTACCGATCAGTAATAATAATGCCATTAATTTGAATGTGATATATACAAGAATCTAATCAAAATTTCTTTATGAACTCCTAATTTCCTGAATTCAAATCAATCAATCCAATTTTGAATTGGTTTTCTATAGGAATAGAAAAATAGAAAGGTTGGTACATTTTTGGATCGAAGAATTTAGACCTAAAATAAAGAAGGTTCCGTTGATTCATTTCGAGATCGAATTCAGACATTATTCATTTGATATTGGATACTAGAATGAAATGTGAGATAAGACATCTGATCTGTGTATTTGTTTGCTTTCATATACCCTATATATATATATAGGGTATAGGATATACAGAAAAGTGTATTATCAAAAAATTTTCAATCGTGGATACATCTGTATCCTTAACATACCGAAACGGCTGCCATTATTGGTATCAAACCAATAACGATTCATACAAGCTAAATCTTCTAATCGATAATTAGGCCAAAGAAAGAGCTTTAATTTCATTAATTGATTTTTATCTCTATCAAGATGGTTATTGTCATGTAAAACTTGGCTGCTGTTTTTTACGTTCCAAAATACCGGATTTGGATCTATATAATTTCTCTTTTTTGAATTAAAACAAATTAGAATTCTCAATTTTCTACGACGTCTAAAGGATAAAATATTTTCGGGAACAAGTAAATCAAAATTATTGTTAGAACCATGTCCTTGCTCTTGGTATTTTTGATGATTATTCTTATGAACCAACGAAATACCCACGGTTTGATACATAATAAATTGCCCATCTTTTTGTTCAGACAGACGAATGGGTTCTAGAATAAATACTCCCTTCTGCATAAATTCGGAAAAAGTTAAATTATTATTAATCATTATATCCAAACTCATTTGTTTCTTTTGAATCGAGGATATAGTAATTTTTGTTAAATCTATCAGTTTATGCAGGAGACAATATACATTGAGATTATTGATCATTCTTTCATTCAAAGTCTCATCCCCTCGCAATTGAAAAAGCAAATAACGTTTCATGAACAAACGGAGTTCTGCTTTCGTGTATTGTTTTTTATTTTTCTCTTTTTTCATGTTCGATCTTGCATAATTGTCTTCCATATCTTTTTGGGGTGAGAGAACGGATCTCCGCTCTCCTCGACTTGTCGGTTCTTTTTCTTCTTGATTTCGATGCTTTTTATTTGCACTTCTATTTAAATTTAAAAGAAGTAATTTGCTTGGTATAAACCAAGGTTTCATTTTATATGTCTTATAAATTAACAAAAATTCTGGGAAGAACCAAAGTTCTAGATTGGATATGGGATGCTTTAGCATTTTTTCATTCATTCCCATCCAATCGTAAAACCCCTTGTGAGAGTTTGGTAAATTGATCTCTGGAATCTTAAGATAAAAAAAATCTTTTTTAGAAATTATTTGAGAATTTTTAGTACGAGCTTGAGTATTTTGATTCCTATTGGTATCGATTATGATCCAGGCCTCAATATCGACTTTTTGTATAAGATCAAATGGAAAAATTTTCCAATCAAAAAATTTTCTATCCACTGGTTTTTCCATATGGATCTTTCCTAGATCATTTTTAATAGGGATGTTCCTCAGCATATCAAAAAAGTTTTTTTTAGGCGTGTTATAATAAATTTCTTGTTTCGTATTTCCTTGAAGGGGAGATCCATAAAAAAAGCATTCCGTTTTCTTTTCATAATGAATAAATTTATATGATAAAAGATCAGATCGATAGGATTTTATAAAATTATCTTTTTGATTAGATAATGAATATACTTCAAATTTTTTTTGTTTTTTGGAATTCATTAATGGGTTTTTTTCATATGAATGCCGTTTGCTAAAATTTGCCCTTTTAGCTATACGCTGCTGACGAAATGTATTTCGCCATTTTTCTGGTATTAATCTAGACCATCCAATCTGAGATAAATGGTATTGATAATGTCCTCTTAACCAGCTTTTCCATGGATTCATTTCAGAACTCGGAAGTTTGTTATCTGCTGATTTCGAATCAAGCATTCCTTGTGTTTCAAAAGAATCCTTTATTTTAGCCTTAAGGAAAAGGGGGATTCGTTGATATTGAACAACAAATCTTAACGAGTTAATAACTTGGATTTTTCCTAATTTATAAAATACATATGGTTGTGGCACGTAGGATAAGTCATAAAAAATATGTGAATTTGCTTTAATATTACTAATATTCTCAAGTTCCTTTCTTAGAATTATACTCCAAATAGACGGAATTGTAGTTTTCTTTTTTTTATTAATTCTTTCTTGTTTTCTTTCATTATTGTAAATGGATTTATCAATAATTTTTTTTGTTAATTTAACAAAAAGTTTTGTATTTATTCTGGCAATATTAATGATATATAAAAATATATCCGTGTATATTTTTTTAATGAAAAATTTTACAAAAGGGGATAATTTACAGATTAATCGAGCATTTCTTCTTTTTAACATTTTTAACATTTGCTGTTTTTCTAATTTTTTAGCATTATAACTTGTGGGACTAAGATTATTTATTCTTGGAGTTACTTTTTTTTTCTCTTTTGTGATTCTTTCTATTTGATTTCGAATTGTACTTGTTCTATCAGCCAGATCCTTCATTTTTTTTTCTGTCAACGAAGAGTTTGTCCAACTCGGAGATGCAATTTGAATTTGATTAAATGATTCGTGAATCATTTGATTGTTTATTATGGAATCTTTTTCTTCTTTAATTTCGCTTGATTTATCGACTCCGACTTCTCTTAATCTAAATAATAAAATTGGATTTACTTTTAAAAGTTCTTTTATTATTCTTTTTCTAAAAAAAACACTTTTGATAACCCATTTTTTTGTTTCTTTTGAAACTTTTCGAAGTAATTTTATTTTTACTTTGAAAACTGTTAGAACTCGAAAATACTTCTTTTTAAATTTTCCAATTTTTTTTGCGAATTCCTTTAAAATGGGTTTAATAAAGGAAGGTTTTTTTCGGGGTGAACAAAAGGGGAGTTCCGTTTCCATTCCCCAAACTGTTAAAAAACAATAATCACCTTTTGTCTTTTTCATTAGATCTTTCTGAGAGGATCGTAGTTTCGATTTGTGCGAAGGTTTCAGACAGAAAGGAAATACGATTTTTATTTGAATACCTTCTGTCAACCAATTTTTTGGAAATTCGGTTTCGGATAATGGAATACCATTAGAGGTGCATTTAATATAGATCTCTTTATTCCATTCTTGGAAATCCTCAGACCATTCAGGACGTTGCAATAGGAATATACGTCCAACATTTTTGGCAATTATCAATGAAGGGAATAGAATATATTTTCTAAAAATAGATTGAGTTAGTAACACGCAACCTCTTATTCCTTGCGCAAATGGAATACGATTCCAATCCTCTGCGACTTTTATTCGTGCTTTTTCCTTTCTTTTTTTGTTTTCTTGTTTTTCTTCTCTTTTTGTTTGTTCTTTTGTATACTCTACAATTTTGAATGCTTCCCCTTTATCCAACCCATTTTTAAAAATTAGTTTAATCAACCCGGAAATATTAAAAT